GATAAGATGCCTGAATAAAGGATTATTTTGATAGAATAAATTATGTAATAAAAATTACTCTTATTGCAATTTTAAGATTTTAACTTTTCCTTAAATATCAAAAATTTACGTGCAAGAAACACTCAATTACAAGATAAAAAGATAAGCTAAGTAAGCTATTAGGCTCATAACCTAATTATAGAGTTAAAGTATTCTTCTTTTTAATAAAAATAGATTTTAATAAAATATTATTTCTTTATACTATAGTAATTGGAGTAGTAATATCAATTTCAGCGAATAATCTTCTAATAATATGAATTGGGATGGAAATTTCTATAATATCAATAATACCATTAATTTCTAATAAAAACTTCATGTCATCAGAATCATCAGTTAAATATTTTGTCATTCAAAGAATTAGATCAGCAATAATAATATTAGGGGTATTATTATTGTTAACAAATTCAAAAATTGAATATCAAATAATCTTAACTAGATCGATAATGATAAAAATAGGAGTAGCTCCCATGCACAATTGAGTACTCGAAATAATCGAAAGTATAGAATTATCCGCAATATTCTTAATTTTTACAATAATAAAAATTGCACCGCTAAATATAATTAGATTCTTAACATTTAATAACAGAATCTTCATTTTAATATCTTTACTAGTAGGATCAACAATAGGGGTAAATCAAAATTCACTACGAAAGCTAATTAGATATTCCTCAATTTTTAATATGGGGTTTATTTTAGCATCAATTAATATAAATTCAATTTGAATTATATATATAAGACTATACTCAATAATATTGGCAATAATTATTATGATAATAATAAAAATAAATATCTCCTATATTAACCAGATAATACTCAATGAACAAAGAATAAATAACAAAATAAACCTTTGAATAATGATGTTAGCAATGGGTGGAATACCTCCTATAACAGGATTTATAATAAAATTAACAGTAATTGAAATAATAATTTCAAACAATGAATTTTTTACAAGAGTTGTAATAATTATTTCTTCATTGATAGTATTATTTTATTACTTAAAAATGTCATTTACATCAATTATTCTATCCTCAACAATAATAAAGTGAAAAATATTTTTAACCAATAAAAGATATAGTTGACCGACAGTAATTAATATAACACTAATACCTATAATTATAATCCTAAAAACCTAGGATTTTAAGTTAATAAACTATTAACCTTCAAAGTTAAAATTACTTTTAAGTAAATCTTAAGTTTCAGGATAAAACCATCATTAAACTTGCAATTTAACATTTTAATAAACTATAAAACTTACTAGGAGAATAAATATTCATAAATAAATTTACAGTTTACATCTTTTATCAGACATCCTAATGACGAAGTGATTATTTTCAACAAATCATAAGGATATTGGAACATTGTACTTTATATTCGGAATATGGTCCGGAATAGTAGGTATAATATTAAGAATAATTATTCGAATTGAACTAGGACAACCAGGATCATTATTAAACAACGATCAAGTATATAATGTCACAGTTACATCACATGCTTTTATTATAATTTTTTTTATAGTGATACCAATTATGATTGGAGGATTTGGTAATTGATTATTACCTCTAATAATTGCTGCACCAGACATAGCATTCCCACGACTTAATAACATAAGATTCTGATTACTTCCCCCATCTATTTCATTAATAATAATTAGGTCAATAGTACAAACAGGAGCAGGTACAGGATGAACTGTATATCCCCCATTATCAGCAAATATTTCTCATTCAGGAACAAGAGTTGATTTAGCTATTTTCTCGTTACATTTAGCAGGTATTTCATCAATCTTAGGGGCTATCAACTTCATTACAACAGTAATAAATATACGAGCCCCCGGAATAAAAATAGAACAAACCCCATTATTCGTTTGATCAGTAATAATTACAGCAATTTTATTATTACTATCACTGCCCGTATTAGCAGGTGCAATTACAATGCTATTAACTGATCGAAATTTTAATACATCATTCTTTGATCCCTCAGGAGGGGGTGACCCTATTTTGTATCAACATTTATTTTGATTTTTCGGTCACCCGGAAGTATATATCTTAATTTTACCGGGATTCGGATTAATCTCTCACGTTATTATACAAGAAAGGGGTAAAAATGAATCATTTGGATACATTGGAATAGTATACGCTATGATATCAATTGGGATTTTAGGGTTTGTGGTATGAGCACACCACATATTCACAGTTGGAATAGATGTAGACACACGGGCTTATTTTACATCAGCAACAATAATTATTGCAGTACCAACTGGAATTAAGGTATTTAGTTGAATAGCAATAATACATGGGGTATCTCTAAAAATATCAATTTCAATAATATGATCAGCTGGATTTGTATTTCTATTTACAATTGGGGGGCTAACAGGAATTATTTTATCAAATTCTTCTATTGACATTGTTCTACACGACACATACTATGTAGTAGCACACTTCCACTATGTATTATCAATAGGAGCAGTATTCGCTATTATAGCAGGATTTATTCACTGATATCCTCTAATTACAGGAATAACAATAAACCCAAAATGGTTAAAAATTCAATTCTCAACAATATTTTTAGGGGTAAATTTAACATTCTTCCCTCAGCATTTCCTAGGATTAAGAGGCATACCCCGACGATACTCAGATTACCCTGATATATATTGCATATGAAATACTGCATCTTCAATTGGAAGAATTATATCAACAATAAGAGTAATGATATTTATTTTTTTAATTTGAGAAAGAATAATTGCTAAACGAACAATTTTATTTAAAAAATTCAATTATTCTTCAATTGAATGAATACAAAATACTCCTCCTAATGAACATTCATATAACGAATTACCAATCTTAAATTACTAATCTAATATGGCAGAACGCCTATGCAATGGATTTAAGACTCATTTATAAATATATTTATTTTATTAGAAATTAAACTGTGAGTAAATATAATATTTCAAGACCCATCTAGACCTATAATAGAACAATTAATTATATTTCATGACCACGCAATAATAATTATTACTATAATCACAATTACTGTGGGATATATGCTAATAACACTTATATTAAATAAATTTAATAATCGATTTCTTCTAGAAAACCAAATAATTGAATTAATCTGAACTATTACACCTGCTACTATATTAATTTTTATTGCTATACCATCGCTTCATATCCTATATTTAATTGAAGAAACTAAATCTCCTTTAATTTCTATTAAAGCAATCGGACACCAATGATACTGATCTTATGAATATTCAGATTTTAAATCTATTGAATTTGACTCATATATACTACCTAATTCAGAACTTAATAACGAAGAATTTCGACTTTTAGATACTGATAATCGAATAATCATACCATTTAATACAGAAATCCGATTATTAGTGTCCTCCTTAGATGTAATTCATTCATGAACAATTCCGTCAATGGGGATCAAAATTGACGCATGTCCTGGGCGAATTAATCAAATAAATATCATAATATCACGACCAGGATTATTTTTTGGTCAATGCTCAGAAATTTGTGGATCAAACCATAGATTTATACCCATTGTAATTGAATCAATTAACTTTAAATCATTTCTAAATTGAATTAAGAATAATTCATTAGATTACTTAAATGCAAGTGTTGGTCTCTTAAACCAAATTATAGTAAAAAAAGCGAATACTTCTGATGAAAGAGTTTAGTTTAAAAAAAACATTAATTTGTCAAATTAAAATTATTTATAATAACACTTAATTCCACAGATAGCACCAATATGATGAATTGCGTTAATAATTACATTTAGAATTATATTAATTATATTAATTGCAATAATGTATTTTAATAAAAATCCAATTAATAAAAATAAAAGAATAATATCAAATAAAAATTTAATTTGAATATGATAATAAATTTATTTTCAACCTTCGACCCATGTACAGGAATAATATCATTAAATTGATTAAGACTAATAATCCCACTAATTATTTTACCATTTAAATTCTGAATTACTAATAATAAATCATCAATTCCATACTTTATAATAACTGAAAAATTACATAAAGAAATCAAAACTATGCTAAAAAATAAAGGAGCGAGAATTATTTTAATTAGAACTTTTATAATAATTTTAATTAATAATATAATAGGATTAATACCATATACCTTCACCCCTTCATCCCATTTAAGATACTCTTTAACCATAGCACTACCAATATGAACCGGACTTATATTATTTGGGTGAATCAACAAAACAAATAAAATATTTATCCATATAGTTCCTTCAGGAACCCCTAAGACTTTAATACCGTTTATAGTAATTATTGAGAGAATTAGAAACATTATTCGCCCAGGATCACTTGCTGTGCGGTTAACAGCTAATATAATTGCAGGGCACTTACTAATATCATTATTAGGAAATAACTGTTCAAAAAGATATGCGATTATAATAACATCAATATTAATATTCATTATACTAATAGTATTCGAAACAGCTGTAGCCATAATTCAAGCATATGTATTTATAACTCTAACAACACTTTATTCAAGAGAAATTTAAATGAAAAATCACCCCTATCACTTAGTAGAAAATAGACCCTGACCTATTTCAAGATCAATAGGACTTATAACATTATTAACGGGAATAATTATATGAATAACAAAAACAAACTTAATCCTGCTAACAATTGGACTTTCAATTACATTATTAACAATATACCAGTGATGACGAGATATTATACGAGAAGCTACATTTCAAGGAATACATACGAAAAAAGTATTAATTAGAATAAAAATTGGAATAATTATATTTATTATATCAGAAGTACTATTTTTTTCATCATTCTTTTGAACTTTTCTGCATAGAAGATTATCCCCTAATATTGAAATTGGGATAAATTGACCACCATCAGGAATTAAATCATTTAATCCAATGAATATCCCAATACTAAATACCATGATCTTATTATCATCGGGAATAACAATAACATGGGCGCATAATGCCCTACTAAATAAAAATCTATCTCAACTAACGCAAAGGTTAATAATTACTATTAGATTAGGAATTTACTTTTCAATTCTACAATTTTACGAATATTATGAATCACCATTTACAATATCAGATTCAATTTATGGATCAACATTTTTTATAAGAACTGGATTCCACGGAATTCATGTGATTATTGGAACTATATTTATCCTAGTATCAACTAATCGAGCTATAAAATTACATATATCTAATACCCACCACATAGGATTTGAAGCTGCTGCATGATACTGACATTTTGTAGATGTAGTATGACTATTCCTATACATAATAATTTACTGGTGGGGGAGATAATTTATTTAGTATAATAAGTATAGTTAGCTTCCAACTAAAAGGTTTATCATTAAAATAAGTAATATACATAGTATTAATATGAACTTCAACAATTATAATTTTCACAATTATATTAACAATATTAATTATAACTATAAGAATAAAAATAATTTTTAGAAAACAAAAATCAAGACCATTTGAATGTGGATTTAACCCAGTTTCAATAAAACGACTACCATTCTCAATCCATTTCTTCTTAATTGCAGTACTATTCTTAATCTTTGATATTGAAATTATTATTATTATACCAATAATCTTCTCCATAAAATTCTCAATAATAAAAAGATGAATTACATCTTCCTACTTAATTATTATTATTTTGATTACAGGATTATATAATGAATGATATCAAGGAATACTAAAATGGACAAATTAGGATTGTAGTTAAAAATAACATTTAATTTGCAATTAAAAAGTACTAATTAGTCAATCTTTAACATAGAAGTAAAACCATTTACATTTAGTTTCGACCTAAACTTAAAGATTATTCTTCATGTTTTAATTGAAGCCAAAAATAGAGGCTTTTTATTGTTAATAAAACTAGTGGATTATTACCCAATTAAAAGAGGTCAAGCAAAGAAATTAGCTTCTAACTAAATTTCAAAGCGGTTTAATTCCGTTTACCTCTTAATTCATATAGTTTAAATAAAACATTTTATTTTCACTAAAAAAATAGTAACGCTTATGAATTATTGCAAGATTACAATCACCTTAATATCTTCAATATTAAACTCTAAATTAAGCTATTACAATAAAAAAGAATTACAAGAAATAAAATATATGTATATATTGAAATCCTGTAAGAATTTATAAAATAAACCTGAATAAAATTAACTAAAAAATCAATTAAGTAATAAATACCATTACCCCCATAATACTCACCCCAGTAGGAAATAGAATCTAAATAATAAGAACAATTATAAAACAAATTATAACAATAAAATAAATGACCATTTATAAATCATATAAAACTATTAAAATAATAATAATTTACATTAAATAAATAATTAAAAAAAAAAACTTCAAACCCAAATAAAAACCCCAAAAACAAAAACCTCAGCCTAAGAACTTTAATATAAAATGGAAGCAAAATAAATGATAAATCAAAACCAACTAACCATATAAAAGACCCTCCAAACACGACAGAAAAAAAAGAAAGAATTAAAATACTTAATTTCATGTAATCCAAATTATCCTCAAAGCAAATAAGAGACAAGTAATTTACATTATAAAATATTCTATAATATAATAAACGAAAAGAGTAACAACAAGTAAGACCCAACCTTAAATAAATAAGAATATAAAAAAAAAAATTTACACTATTAAAAATACAAAATTCAACAAATAAATCTTTGGAGTAAAAACCAGAAAGAAACGGAATCCCGCATAATGCTAAATTAGAAATATTAAAACAAGATCTTACTAAAGGCATAGACAAGCAAATAGAGCCTATTATACGAATATCTTGATTATCATACATATAATAAATAAAAATGCCAGAACATAAGAAAAGTAAAGATTTAAATATAGCGTGTGTTAAAAGATGAAAATAACCTAAGTCAAATAAACCTAAATATAACGAGGTTATTATCAAACCTAATTGACTTAGTGTAGAAAGAGCAACAATTTTCTTTAAATCATACTCATAATTAGCACAAAAAGAAGAAAGGATTAAAGTAATTAAACTCAAAAATAATATAAAATTATTATAAAAAACCAATGTTGAAAAAAACCGAAACAATAAATAAACCCCAGCAGTAACTAAAGTAGAAGAATGAACTAAGGCAGATACTGGGGTGGGAGCAGCTATAGCTGCAGGTAACCAACAAGAAAAAGGAATTTGAGCTCTTTTAGTAAAGCAAGAAAAAGAAATCATAACAAACAAAAAATAAGAAATATAACCATTATATAAAAAAAAATGCCAACTACCATAACTAAACAATCAAGCTAAACAAATTAAAATACCAATATCACCAAGACGATTAGTTATACAAGTAATTATACCAGATAAATAACTTATCATAGAACTATAATAAATAACTAAACAATAAGATACTAAACCTAAACCATCCCAACCTAATAAAATACTTAATAAGTTAGGGCTAATAATTATAAATATCATCCTCACAATAAAAATAATAACCAAGTATAAAAACCGCAAACAAGAATATCTATTATAACCTATATACTGAGATCTATATAAAATAACTATACAGGAAATAAAAAAAACTACCGAAATAAAAATTAAACTCACTCAATCAAAATAAATAGTGTAATAAATAACTACAGAATTTAAAGAAAATAATTTAATTTCAAAAAAAAAATAATAATCATATAGCAAAAATATAAGCCCGAAAAAAAAAATTAATAAAGATGAAACAAAAAAAAAAAAAAAATAAATGAAATAAAAATTTAATATTAACAAAACCTAAAATATACTAAATATATAACTAAGAAACCACAAATCTTTATTTTTATTAAAATATTTAGATTAAAAAAACAAATCGATTAAAAACACAAAAAAAAAAATAGGAATAATGTGTATAAAACATAATAAATACTCACGTAAGGTAACAAAAGAAAAAGAATAACAATTATGAAAAACCCCATGATTAGAATAACTAAATAAATAAAAACTAAAAAAAGCTCTAAAAAAAGATATAAATAAAAAATAATAAAAAGAATTAGTCCAATAGGAAATTATTCTCAATAAAATATAAATTTCTCTGAAAAAATTTAATCTTGGTGGACAACTTATATTAAAACAACATAAGATAAACCAAAAAAAAGACAAACTAGGTATAAAACCAATTAAACCTTTATTTAAAAAAAACCTGCGACTATAAAAACGCTCATAACCAATATTAGATAAACAAAATAAACCTGAAGAACAAAGACCATGACCAATCATTATAAAATAAGAACCTGAAACCCCCCTTTTAGTTATACTTAAAAGACCTAATAAAGATAAACATATATGAGCCACGGAAGAATAAGCAATTAAACATTTAATATCCCCTTGAATTAAACAAATAAGACTGACTAGAAAAGAACCAAAAATAGATAAAGAATACCAAAAATAAGAATATTGTAAAAAAAGATAATCATAAAGAAATATAAAACGAATAATCCCATAACCCCCCACCTTCAAAAGAACACCAGCCAAAATTATAGAACCAAAAATAGGGGAAAAAACATGAGCTTTAGGAAGCCAAAAATGAAGCATAAACAAAGGTATTTTAACTATAAAAGAAAAAACTATAAAAAAATGAACTAGAAATCTAAAATTAAATCCATAAAAATAATCAAAAAAAAACCTACCAAAAAAGTAATTAATATAGACTAAAAATAACAGAAGAGGTAAGGAAGAAAAAATAGTATAAAACAAAAGATAAATGCCAGAAATTAGTCGATCAGGTTGATAACCTCATCCTAAAATAAGAACAAATAGTGGGACTAATCTAAATTCAAAAAATATATACATTACTAAATAATTTAGAGTAAAAAACACAATTAATAAAAAAATTATTAATGAATAAACAACGAAAATCAAACTAACTGAATTTAATGAAAAACTTATCATACATAAATATATTAAACAAAAAACATACAAAGCTAAAATAATCAATCAATAAGAAAAAATATCAAGACCAAAAAAATAACTTAAATTACTAAAAAATATATCAAAATTAAGTAAATATAAATATATAATAACAAAAAAAACCCTATATTGAACTAGAATAATACAATTAAAAAAAAAAATAGGGATCAAAAAAAACATAAAAATAAATATAGCTATCATAATAAAAAAGAATTTAAATAATCATTACCATGACTACGAATTATTGAAACTAAAACAGATAAACCTAAGGCCCCTTCACAAACAAAAAAAGTTATAAAAAGTACATAAAAATAAAAAGAATAATCAAATATTAAACAAAAATAAAAAATAAAAAAAAGTAAATACAAAACTATAAATTCCAAACTTATTAAACATAAAAGAATATGATTACGGATAAAAATAAAACAAAACAAACCTATTACAAACAAATAAACAATAATTAACAAAACTAAAATATATATTAGTAATTTAATAAAAATTATAGTTTTGTAAACTAAAAATGAGAAATACTCCTAATATATCATCAAGAACAATAAATTATCTTAAATTTCCAAAATTTATATTTTAATAAACTACTTAATGAAATAAAAATAACAATATTAAAAATAATAATTTTAACATCTATAGTTAGAATTGTAATAAAAACACCAATATCAATAGGGATAATATTAATAATGCAAACATTACTTATAATTATAATAATAAACAAAATAATAACTTCATCATGATTTATTATAATTACATTTCTAATAATAATTGGAGGACTATTAATCCTTTTCACATACATGAGAAGAATTGCATCTAATGAAAAATTTAAAATAAATTTAAAAACTTACTTATTAATTATAACATTAATTCCAATAATAGAAGAATTAATAATAGAATCTCAAGTATTAGAAAAGCAAAATTTAAGAAAAGAAAAAACAGAAAGACTATCAATAAGAAAAATATACAGGAAAACAATATCTATAACTATACTAATAGTGATTTACTTACTACTATCAATAATTACAATTGCAAAAATTGTCAAACATCATGAAGGTCCATTACGATCAAAAACATATGAACAAATCAATACGGAAAAAAAATAATATTATTAAAGTCCTAAATAAATCAATTATTGATTTACCTGCACCCAATAACCTATCTGCATGATGAAATTTTGGATCATTATTAGGAATATGTCTTATAATTCAAATAATTACTGGAATTATATTATCAATACATTATACCCCTAATGTAGAAATAGCATTCAATAGAATTAGTCACATTTCACGAGATGTAAACTACGGCTGATTAATACGTACAATACACTCTAATACAGCATCATTATTCTTTATATGTTTATATATACACACTGGCCGAGGAATTTACTACGGATCATATAAAATAAAAAAAACTTGAACAATAGGACTTGTATTAATACTAACTACTATAGCAACAGCATTTCTAGGGTACGTTTTACCTTGGGGGCAAATGTCATTCTGAGGGGCAACAGTAATTACTAATCTACTATCAGCTATCCCTTATATAGGAGAAATATTAGTAAAATGAATTTGAGGGGGATTTGCAGTTGATAATGCAACATTATCACGGTTCTTTAGACTACACTTTATCTTACCATTTATAATCGCAGCCATAACAATTATTCATTTAACATTTCTACACGAGACGGGATCAAATAACCCTATCGGAATCAATTCAAACATTGATAAAATCCCATTCCACCCCTACTTCTCAATTAAAGATATTATGGGATTTTCAATCATTTTAACAATAATTACAAGATTTAACCTAATAGAACCATTTATATTAGCAGACCCAGATAATTTCACTCCAGCTAATCCAATAGTGACACCAGTTCACATTCAACCTGAATGATATTTCTTATTTGCATATGCAATCCTACGATCAATCCCTAATAAACTAGGAGGGGTTATTGCATTATTCTTATCTATCTTAATTTTAATTATCATACCAATTTCAATAAAAAGTAAATTCAAGGGAATTGAATTCTACCCACTAAGACAAATCAATTTTTGAATGTACATTATAACAATTATATTATTAACATGAATTGGAGCTCGACCAGTAGAAATACCTTTTACAAAAACAGGATTAACATTAACATTATTATATTTCTCATATTTTATTACAGACCCAATACTAACAAAAATATGAGATAAATTAAATAAATAGTTAATTAGCTTAAATTTTAAAGCATGTATTTTGAAAATACGAGAAAGATTCACAAATTTATTGACTTAACAAAAAAAAATGATAAAAAACTGATACCTTAATTAATAAAAAAAAAAACAAATAATTAAAAGAAAGAGGGAGGTAACATTTCCAAGAAAGAAACATTAATTTATCATAACGATAACGTGGAAAAGAGACACGAACCCAGATAAAAAAATAACATAAAAACACAAGTTTTAAAAAAAAAGAAAAAGATATGTAATTACAACCCATGTAAACCATTACACTAACCAAACAAATAAAAATAATACTAGAATATTCGGAAATAAATAAATAAGCAAAACCACCTGAACCGTACTCAACATTAAAACCAGAAACTAATTCTCTCTCACCCTCAGAAAAATCGAAAGGTAAACGATTAGTCTCAGCCATGCAACAAGAAACTCAACAAAAAAAAAGAGGTATAGACAAATAACAAAACCAAAAATAATACTGATATATAAATAAATCATAAAAAGAATATCTATCAACTATCAAAAAACAACAAATTAAAATTAAAGAGAGAGAAACTTCATAAGAAATTGACTGAGAGATTCTACGCAAACAACCTAAAATAGAATAAATTCTATTAGAAGATCAGCCACAAATTATTAAAGAATAAACACTAAGACTAGACCAACACAAGAAAAACAACAACCCAAAATTAAAATTAATACAGTTCACGTAAAAAGGAAATATAATTCAAATAAAAATTGATTGAACTAACCTAAAGAGGGGGCAAACATAATAAATTAAAAGATTTGAGTTTAAGGGCCAAACAAACTCCTTAGTAAACAACTTCAACCCATCACTAAAAGGTTGAAAAACCCCACAATATCCAACTTTATTCGGACCAATACGCAATTGACAATAACTTAAAACTTTACGCTCCAATAAAGTAAAAAAACCTACACAAACCAAAACCATAATTATTAAAATAAAAAAAACTAATAAAAAAATTATTGAATATAAATTAATTTATATAATTAAAGTCTAAATTTAATGCAATTAGAGTTTCTGCCAAATCAACAATTAAAAAAACCCAATTAAACATTGAATTAAATGGTCCTTTCGTACTAATTTAAAATAAATATTTTAAGATAGAAACCAACCTGGCTTACACCGGTCTGAACTCAAATCATGTAAGAATTTAAAAGTCGAACAGACTTAGAAAATTAAAACCTTCCCCAAAATCTAATCTTAATTCAACATCGAGGTCGCAAACTTTAATATAAATATGAACTCCCCATTAAAATTACGCTGTTATCCCTAAGGTAGCTATATCTTTCAATCATAAATTATGGATCAAAAAAATCAAAAATCAATGAAAAAAAAAAATAAAGTTAAAATTTATTTTTCGCCCCAAAAAAAATAATAAAAATAAACTAGAAAAAAAATAAACAAAATAAACTAAATCTAAATCAAAATTAAACCTCTATAGGGTCTTATCGTCCCTAAAATTAAATTAGGCTTTTTAACCTAAAAATAAAATTCTAAATATAAAAAAAATAAAACAAGAATCTCATATATTCATTCATTCCAGTTTACAATTAATAAACTAATTATTATGCTACCTTTGTACAGTCAGAATACTGCAGCTATTAAAAAATAATCATTGAGCAGAAAATACTTTCAAAATATATCCTGAAAGAAATGTTTTTGTTAAACAGTTGAATACTAATTTTGTCGAATTCATTATTAATTAAATAAAAATTATACTAATTAAATCAATATTAATAATAAATATAAATTTAATAAAAAAATCCAATAAAAAATTAAATAAAAAAAAATCTTAAGAATTAATTTTAATTTATTAAAACCTTAAATTTAAAATACTAAAAATATTAGAAAAATAAAACTTAAAAATTTTAATTAAAAATAAAGCTTATCCCTCATCAAATTAGATATTATAAAAAATCTATAATTAAATTAAATCTTGAATAACCAGATATAAAAAAAAACGAATAACTTTTAACTACTAATAAAAAATTCCTAAAGGTTTTTAAACAACTAATAGAATAATAAATTAAATGTTTCAACTTCGGGAAAAAGAAATAAATCAAATTTATAAAACAACCCTGATACAAAAGGTACTAAAAATTTTTCCCAAACAAATAAATAATCCTTATCAGTAAAAACTTGTTTATAATCATTTCTAAAAAATACTAAAACTATATAAATTAAAAAAAAAAAAAAAAAAAAAAAAAAAAAACCTAATTGTATTGAAATCAAGATGGTTTAAATTTTACCTTCTTATTAGTGTAAATAATAAACTTTAAATAAGCTATATCTTGATTCATCTAACCTCACTTTCCAGTAAAATTACTTTGTTACGACTTATCCTATATTAAGGAGCGACGGGCGATATGTACATGAATTAAAACTAAATTCATTATAATTAATTAATCATAATTACTATTAAATCCTATTAATAATTAACAAAAATAGTTAAAATTAAATTATAAAATAAAACTGAAGTAACCCAAATTATCCTATTAAAAACTGCACCTTGACCTAAAATTAAATAATAATAATAAAGAAAATATCCTTATTTAGAACATTCAGTGTATAGAGATATACAAATAAATAATAGGTAAAACATATCGTGGTTTATCAATTAAAAATCAGGTTCCTCTAAAAAGATATGATTCACCGCCAAATTCTTTGAATTTCATAGTAAGTACCTACTAATGTTCTGATAAATTTAAGTCATGAATAATAGGGTATCTAATCCTAGTTTAATCCCATGATTTATAAAAAATCAAAAAAAAGATAATTTTAATAAAATAAATTCCACCTAAATTTTAAAATAATTAAACCATGATAATATGATAATTAATAACCTAAAATATTAACATAAATAAATTGTTTAACCGCGAATGCTGGCACAATATTAATCTAATTTAATAAAATTCTTTACATAAATTTACTTACTTAAAAATATTAAATACTGAAAAATATATAAATTTAAACAATACATGTATCTGATCATAAAAGCTAATAAGAAAGCCAAAATCAAGCTTTGCTTGAAAGTAAGTTCTAAATTAATCGGCCCTCAGACGATAACCGCTTATATATATAACATAAAAATTAACTCAAATCAAATCGCTTAAGCCTGAAAACTCTAGGGGAAAGCACAAGCAAGCTGTATGAAATGAGATAATCCTTAATTTAGACATAATCCCAAATCAATCGGCCCTCAGACGATAACCGCTTATATATATAACATAAAAATTAACTCAAATCAAATCGCTTAAGCCTGAAAACTCTAGGGGAAAGCACAAGCAAGCTGTATGAAATGAGATAATTTTAAATTAAATATTATTTTTAATAAATAATTTAATTATAATTAAATTATTACAATCAGAGCTAATTCAATGGAATTAAAATAATAAATTTAAATTAATTGGCCTTTAACTGTAAAATATAATAAATATTTAATTATAATTAATTTATTTTATTAATAAGATTATATAATTAGTAAATTAAATCTGAATCAATAAAAAAATAATAAATACTATAATAATTATTTAATTATAATGAAATTATTTAATTAATAATAAATCTTTATTATGTTAAAATAAAATTATAATAAATATAAAATTAGTAATAATATTTATATAAACCCTTATGAAATATTAGATCTTCCTTTTTTTTTTTTTTTCATAAAAAAAGGAAGATCTTTATTAGTTTATTATAATAATATATTTATAATAATAATAATCATATAATTAAATTAAAAATTAAATTGAATTAAATTTTTTAATTAATTTAATTAATATTTAATTTATAATAATTATTTATATTACAATATATTCATTATAATATAATAAATAATTTAATATATAATAATTAATTATTTAATATAAACTTTATTATAATATATATTATCTATTATAAATTAAATAATTTAATATATAATAATTATTTCTTTCGAATATAAATTTTATTAGAATATATATTATTTATTATATAATAAATCATTTATTATATAATAGTTATTTATATTATAATATATTAAATATAATATAATAAATAATTTAATATATAATAATTAATTATTTAATATAAACTTTATTATAATATATATTATCTATTATAAATTAAATAATTTAATATATAATAACTATTTCTTTCGAGTATAAATTTTATTAGAATATATAGTCCATTAAGTAATTATTTTTATTTAAAATGAATTCACTTATATCAATATAAATTTACCACCAGATATTTAAAATTATTTTAATTAATTTAAATTAAATTTAAAAAAATTTTGTTCAATATTTATAAATAAATGCAGCTCTTATTAATTTAGGAGCCGGGTTCATTTTATTTTTATTAAATATTATAG